TTTCATATAGCGGAAAAAGATATAATATAACAGATTCGGGATTGATTCCCAATAAGGGGCTAGATCGCGCCAATATCAATCCCTTTCATTCCAAGGCGAAGTTTCAATTACTTACCCAACAGCAAGGAACTATTGGTACGTTGTTGAATCAATATAAGGAATTCCAATCTTTTATAATTTTGTCATCATCCAACTGTTTTCGAATTAGTCCATTCAAGGGTTCGAAATATAACAATGTGATATTGGATCCCCTAATCCCAATTAGGTATTTGTTGGGTCCCTTAGGTACTATTGTACCTAAAATAACGAATTTTTATTCATCTTACCATTTATTAACTCATAATCAAATCTCGTTAAAGAAATATTTACTACTTAACAATTTTAAGCAGACTTTTAAAGTACTTCAAGTATTTAAATATTGTTTAATGGATGAAAATAGAAGAATTTATAATCCCAATTCATGCAGTAATATAATTTTGAATCCATTCCATTTAAATTGTTGTTTTCTTCATCACGATTCTGGTGAAGAGACATCCACAATAATTTGCCTTGGGCAATTTATTTGTGAAAATGCATGTTTATTCAAATATGGGCCACACATAAAAAAATCCGGTCAAATTTTAATTGACCATGTTGACTCCTTAGTTATAAGATCGGCTAAGCCTTATTTGGCTACCCCAGGAGCAACAGTTCATGGTCATTATGGAGAAATCCTTCATGAAGGAAAGACACTAGTTACATTTATATATGAAAAATCAAGATCTGGTGACATAACGCAGGGTCTTCCAAAAGTGGAACAGGTCTTAGAAGTGCGTTCAATTGATTCAATATCGATGAACCTCGAAAAGAGAGTCGAAAGTTGGAATGAACGTATACCAAGAATTCTTGGAATCCCCTGGGGATTCTTGATTGGAGCTGAGCTAACCATAGCCCAGAGTCGTATCTCTTTGGTTAATAAAATTCAAAAGGTTTATCGATCTCAGGGAGTACAGATCCATAATAGACATATAGAGATCATTGTACGTCAAATAACATCAAAAGTGTTGGTTTCAGAAGATGGAATGTCTAATGTTTTTTCACCCGGAGAATTAATCGGATTGTTGCGAGCGGAACGAGCGGGACGTGCTTTAGACGAAGCGATCAATTATCGGGCAATCTTATTGGGAATAACGAGGACATCTCTGAGTACTCAAAGTTTCATATCCGAAGCGAGTTTTCAAGAAACCGCTCGAGTTTTAGCAAAAGCCGCTTTACGAGCTCGTATTGATTGGTTGAAAGGACTGAAAGAGAACGTTGTTCTGGGGGGGCTTATTCCTGTTGGTACTGGATTCAAAAAATTAGTACACCATTCAAGGGAAAACAAAAATATTTCTTTGGAAATCAAAAGGAAAAATTTATTCGAGTTGGAAATGGGAGATATTTTGTTATACCATAGAGAATTATGTGCTCCAAACAATTTTTATGGGACATCACAACAACCATTTACGCGATTTTCCTAAGAAGAGATTCATTCTTTTTACTTTAACTATTTGGTTAGGTTGGTCCAATATATTTATATTAATTTAGTAATAAAAAAATGAGTAATTAAAAGAAATTAATGGTTTGGGCTATATATCAAGGGTCAATCCACGGTAGAAGGTTCCGTCGGAACAATTATTTATTTCAGGGTATCTTGTCGCTTTTTTTTTTTTTTAATAAAAAAAAAAAAAGAGGAAGTGTGGGGAAATGCGGGGAAAAATGATAAAAAGATATTGGAACATCAATTTAGGAGAAATGATGGAAGCGGGAGTGCACTTTGGTCATGGTACTCGAAAATGGAATCCTAGAATGGCCCCTTACATCTCTGCAAAGCGTAAAGGTATTCATATTATAAATCTTACGAGAACTGCTCGTTTTTTATCAGAAGCCTGTGATTTAGTTTTTAATGCAGCAAGTAGTGGAAAAACCTTTTTAATCGTTGGTACCAAAAAGAAAGTAGCGGATTTAGTAGCATCAGCTGCAATAGGGGCTCGGTGTCATTATGTTAATAAAAAGTGGCTCGGTGGTATGTTAACGAACTGGTCCACTACGGAAACGAGACTTAATAAGTTCAGGGACTTAAGAGCAGAACAAAAGATGGGGAAACTCAACCATCTTTCCAAACGAGATGCAGCAATGTTGAAGAGAAAATTATCTACCTTGCAAACATATTTGGGTGGGATCAAATATATGACGGGGTTACCCGATATTGTAATCATCGTTGATCAGCAAGAAGAATATACAGCTCTTCGAGAATGTATCATTTTAGGGATTCCTACTATTTGTTTAATTGATACAAATTGTGACCCGGATCTCGCAGATATTTCGATTCCAGCTAACGATGATGCTATAGTTTCAATTCGATTCATTCTTAACAAATTAGTATTCGCAATTTGCGAGGGTCGTTATAGCTATATAAGAAATCGTTGATTATGATTAAGAATAATAAAATTAATTAATTGTTTGGGAACTCGATCAATTTATTGGATCGGTTACTATTCTTGAACTTCAAAAAGAGATAGAGATAAAAATGGGGATATTTATATTATGTTATGTGATTTTTTAGTATCCTAAAATTGAAATTTATTGGTATCCTAAATTCAATTTGTATTAAAAGATGATTAATGTTGGTGAGTTGAGAAAGAGATGGTTGAATCAAAATAATTTTTTAAGTTCGATTTATATCAGAGGACAATATGAATGCTATACCATGTTCCATTAAAATACTCAATGGGTTATACGATATATCGGGTGTAGAAGTAGGCCAACATTTATATTGGCAAATAGGAGGTTTACAAATCCATGCCCAAGTACTTATCACTTCTTGGGTCGTAATTGCTATCTTATTAGGTTCAGTCATCATAGCAGTTCGGAATCCACAAACAATTCCGACCGACGGACAGAATTTCTTCGAATATGTCCTTGAATTTATTCGAGACTTGAGTAAAACTCAGATTGGAGAAGAATATGGCCCTTGGGTTCCCTTTATTGGAACTATGTTCCTATTTATTTTTGTTTCTAACTGGTCAGGTGCTCTTTTACCTTGGAAAATTATACAGTTACCTCATGGGGAGTTAGCTGCGCCCACGAATGATATAAATACTACTGTTGCTTTAGCTTTACTCACGTCAGTGGCATATTTTTATGCGGGTCTTACCAAAAAAGGATTGGGATATTTTGGGAAATACATCCAACCAACTCCAATACTTTTACCAATTAACATCCTAGAAGATTTTACAAAACCTTTATCTCTTAGTTTTCGACTTTTCGGAAATATATTGGCTGATGAATTAGTAGTTGTTGTTCTTGTTTCTTTAGTACCTTCAGTAGTTCCTATCCCCGTTATGTTTCTTGGATTATTTACAAGCGGTATTCAAGCTCTTATTTTTGCAACTTTAGCCGCGGCTTATATAGGTGAATCCATGGAGGGTCATCATTGATTAGCTTTTTTAATAGTCTTTTTTCACTTACCCGAAGTCATGCATGATTCCAAATACGCACTTGGTTGGGCAACATAATACATAGATATTTGTATCTATATATGTATGGATGACCTAATCTCGTAGGAGGGAAGATAGACGATATTACGGAATTGGAAAAATATGGGTTAGGGGGTCAAGTCAAACTAGATATATGTAATGTCTATAAGTCTAACCCTTACATATGTTTCGAAGAATGATTCTAAAATCCAATTCAATATAAAAATAAAATGCAGGTGGTTTACATTATGGAAGAAACAAATGTATATGTGATATTAGATATTTACTAGTTATATAGGGATTATTCCTATGGACTATATATTATATATTTGTATATTTTATTTTATTTATTCCTAATTTCTTTCCCAGTATATTATTAATATCTATTTATATATTTATATTATTACTATAATACTATTTATTATTACTATATTGAATGTTGATTCTTTTTTTTTTTTTTTTAACCACACTGCATTTCGTTTAGATGGATTACAATACAATATAAGTCTTTCTTTTTCGTCTGTAATTGTAGATTGAATGAAAAAACAGATGAACGTACGGATATAGAAAGTAAGTAAAGAACGAAGAATTGAATGAAAGAATGGTTCGAAACTAAGAAATGCAATAAGTAGAACTCTATGCATATGAGTTTACAAAGATTTGATCATGGGTAGAAACTAAAAAAAAAAAAAAGAGATATCGAAGTCATTCTGACGATTAACTAATATTATAATTTCAATTCAGAGTTTTTAATTACTTTGACCCGATAGATCGTAGTGATAAAATAAGTAATAATGCATTGGTTGATTGTATCATTAACCATTTATTTTTTTGTACGAGGAACTTACTATGAATCCACTGATTTCTGCCGCTTCCGTTATTGCTGCTGGATTGGCCGTAGGGCTTGCTTCCATTGGACCTGGAGTTGGCCAAGGTACTGCTGCGGGCCAAGCTGTAGAAGGTATTGCGAGACAACCAGAAGCGGAAGGTAAAATACGAGGTACTTTATTGCTTAGTCTAGCTTTTATGGAAGCTTTAACAATTTACGGACTGGTCGTGGCATTAGCACTTTTATTTGCAAATCCTTTTGTTTAATTTAATCCTAAAATTCGAAATGTGAAAACGTACGTTATGCGCTTCTTTCTTAGTCTTAGTTTATTTTATTAACTTGGACTTGCCGTTTGCTTCTTCTAATTATATCAACACTTTAATCCTAACAATTACTTATGAGACAATACCCCGGGAAGGGCTTATTTGAGGATGAGGAATTCACGGATCCGATCGCTTTCTTCCTTCCCATTCCTACCCTTAGTACAAGGGAAATCCCTTACTAAGAAACGTTTCAACAAACGAAATATTTCGCAATTGGTGTGAGACCTAAGACCTAACCTAATAAGTATCTTAATCTTAAATTATGGAGAACTTAAAAAAATAATAAATTTTCAAATTATAAATTACTAGATGATTTAATCTATTCCCATAAAAAATAAATTAATAAAAAGA